TCATATAAATCGCTTAATGGTAAATGCCCCAAATACACCCAACGAGTAACTAATAATCCTGTTATGCAGAAAAAAGTAACTATCATACCCTTTTCTGACGAATCATATAGTCCTACGATTTCATCGACTAATAAAGTTATCAAATGAATTGTAATTACAATTGAAACGATAGAAAAGGATATATGAGTTAATATATGCTCTAAAGTTGAAAATATCATAAAAATTATTAAAAGGGGGTCCCGCAATTATAGGAATTGAAATCGGGAATTGAATTCATTATAGGACTTACTCTTTTAGAAGATGCCATGCCGCCACTCGGACTCGAACCGAGATGCTCTAGCACTGCTTCCTAAGAGCAGCGTGTCTACCTATTTCACCATAGCGGCTTATTCGAAATCATAATAACCTATTTTTATTCAATCGTCGAGATTGAAGGAGTTAATTAAATGCAATATTTTTTTAGGAAACCATTAAATTGATGAATAAAAACTTGTTTAAGAATTAGGGATTTAAACGTTTTCGTTAATAATATTTATTATCTTTTTATTTATTATTTTAGAATGTCAATTTTATTTAACTGAACTAAAAATGTAGTTTTTCGTAAGTTATTACTTTATGTTTTCCTAAAACAAAAATGTTACGGTTGGAACTAGATTATTTTGACTTCAATCCATAGATAGAACTAAAAGCAATGTTCTGTCTCGTTTGCATTTTTTAATGATTCATTTATTTTATCATTTATTTTATTAATCTAAAATAAAAAAATAATTTTATCGATAAAATATAATTTTTATATAACACAATTTCAGCGATACACTCAAGGGGTTTTTGTAAATATTTGCATAGTTATTTTTATATGAATTCTTAGGGTTTTTCGTTGTGTAGAGAATTTGTGTTAAGATTTAGCAACCCAATTAAGTTAGGTATTAGTATGGGTGTATCAATTATATAACAATATTTTATATTTCTATCGAAATTGTACCGTACTTCAAAAAATACTTTATAAATTTTTAAATTAATATATATTATATCTTTGATATATATTATATTTTGATCGATCTTCCAATCGAACCATAGGATCTAAAACGGATCACTCAAAATTGGCACATTAGTCATATAACTAGCTAAAAATGTAAAAGGGGATTTTTTTAATTAAATTGGGTTAAAGAGTTTATATAGTGATAATAATTTAGAAAAATAATGATTTAGAAGATTATAAAACATATTTAAAACTAAATCAATTAGTTTCAACGAACCCTTCTTTTAATATATAATAATATATAATTATAATATCTTTTAATATATAATTATAATATTTTTAATATATAATTATAATATATAATAAAAAATAAATTTATTTTTATTATTGATTCAAGTCGATGGGGAAAGTGAGAATCCCCATCCTGAAAATTATAAAATATACTAAAACGAAAGGTGAACCCTTGTGCTTGCATTTATCCTTTTTTCAAACAAAAAAGTACCATTAATTTTTCGAATTAAGTAGACAACAGAATTCTTATCTATATCAGAAATGAAAGAAAAAAGACGCCTTCTAAATTAAAACATTATGAAACTAATTATTTTTATTTATGATTTATATTTATTATATAAATATAAAATAATTTATATAAATATAAAATAATAAAATAATTTTTTTTATATATATTATTTTTTATTATATATAAATTATATAAATATAAATTATTTTACTATTATGATGTTAATTAAAATTCTTATAACTTATAAATATTATAAAAAAATTAGAAACAAAATTAGATTACTTTTCTAATTAGACCGATTAAGATTTTTTATTGTATTGTTTGATTACTATTATTTATTTGTTACACAAAAAAAACTTTTAGAACTCCCGGTAGAAAGAGATTTCGCTAATGAAAAAGCTTTCAATGCTGCCCGATATCCCTTCCTTTTCCAAATATTTTTACGAATCCGTTTTTTTGAAATAGAGGTGCGTTTTTTTGGAACTGCCATTAAAAAATTATATTATAATAGGTTCTTCGGTTGGATGTGAAAGACATCTATTGTTCAAAATAAATTTTTCTTTACTGTTCTCTATCTATTTATTCTCTAAATCATACTCCCTTCATAAAAAAGGGGGGTGTGTAAAAATCGCATAAAATATTACTAACAACAATCCCCTATGCCAAATAGAATTGATTGAAGTTGATAAAATACAATACAAACAAAAAAGAAAAGATTGTGCGTTTAGTTTTCTTTCTATTTTCGTCGTGTTACATTTATACATGTAATAAAATACATCAAAAGGTTAATAACCCAACCCCTCTATCGCTTAATTAAAAAACTTTAATAATTTTCTATTATATTAATTAATTTAATTGGTCAAACTCGAAGAAAGAGTACACCCAACTTTAATTCTCAAATTCGAGTGGGACTAGTAGTTAATCTGTTAAAGGATACAAAATCTATAATTTTTTTATTATATTATAAAAGGCATTTTATTTGCCCTTTTTTTTTATTTTACATAAAATAAAGTGTTGGATATCATAGCATTTCCTACAAATAGCTTTTATTGTAATGGAAGACAATCAATTAGTTACAAAACAAATTGTTTAATGATTCTGAATAACCGAATTACAATTACAATAAATAGTTTTTATGGGTCAAGTTATGTGCTTTATGATTCATACCAAACACTGTTTTTGGTGTAATTATCTATCCTCGCTCTATAGATATAAAAGATATAAATAAATTATTGTAATACGTAATAATTATAATTAGAATGCAAATTTTATTTAAGTTTTATTTTATATATCTTAATTTTTTTTTATTAACTGACCCCTTTCAACAGAAAACAAATAAGAACCGGTGAATCAGAAACAATTAATTAAGAAAAATATTTTATTTTTTTTTATGGAATATACATATCAATATTCATGGATTATACCTTTCATTCCACTTCCAGTTCCAATGTTAATTGGAGCAGGACTTCTACTTTTTCCAACGGCAACAAAAAATCTTCGCCGTATGTGGGCTTTTCCGAGTGTTTTATTGTTAAGTATAGTTATGATTTTTTCAGCCCATTTTTCTATTCAGGAAATAAATCACAATTCCGTCTATCAATATGTATGGTCTTGGACCATCAATAATGATTTTTATTTAGAATTTGGCTGCTTGGTTGATCCACTTACTTCTATTATGTCAATATTAATCACTACTGTTGGAATGATGGTTCTTATTTATAGTGATAATTATATGTCTCATGATCAGGGATATTTGAGATTTTTTGCTTATATGAGTTTTTCCAATACTTCAATGTTGGGATTAGTTACTAGTTCTAATTTGATACAAATTTATATTTTTTGGGAATTGGTTGGAATGTGTTCTTATCTATTAATAGGTTTTTGGTTCACACGACCTAGTGCGGCGAATGCTTGTCAAAAAGCGTTTGTAACTAATCGTGTCGGGGATTTCGGTTTATTATTAGGAATTTTGGGTTTTTATTGGATAACGGGTAGTTTTGAATTTCGGGATTTGTTTGAGATATTTAATAACTTGGTTTATAATAATGAGGTTAATTTTTTATTTGTTACCTTATGCTCCTTCCTATTATTTGCCGGCGCAGTTGCAAAATCCGCCCAATTTCCCCTTCATGTATGGTTACCTGATGCCATGGAAGGGCCTACCCCCATTTCGGCTCTTATACATGCCGCTACTATGGTAGCAGCAGGGATTTTTCTTGTAGCTCGGCTTCTTCCTCTTTTCATAGTTATACCTTACATAATAAATCTAATAGCTTTGACAGGTATAATAACATTACTTTTAGGAGCCACTTTAGCTCTTGCTCAAAAAGATATTAAGAAAAGCTTAGCTTATTCTACAATGTCTCAATTGGGTTATATGATGTTAGCTCTAGGTATGGGGTCTTATCGAGTTGCTTTATTTCATTTGATTACTCATGCCTATTCGAAAGCATTGTTGTTCTTAGGATCTGGATCAATTATTCATTCGATGGAAACTATTGTTGGATATTCTCCAGATAAAAGTCAGAATATGGTTCTTATGGGCGGTTTAAGAAAACATGTACCAATTACAAAAACCGCTTTTTTATTAGGTACACTTTCTCTTTGTGGTATTCCACCTCTTGCTTGTTTTTGGTCCAAAGATGAAATTCTTAATGATAGTTGGTTGTATTCACCGATTTTTGCAATAATAGCTTGTTCCACGGCAGGATTAACTGCATTTTATATGTTTCGTATCTATTTACTTACTTTTGAAGGACATTTAAATGTTTATTTTCAAAATTACAGCGGCAAAAAAAATAGCTCGTTCTATTCAATGTCTCTCTGGGGTAAAGAAGGAAAAAAAATTATTAAAACAAGCTTTCGTTTATTAGATTTTTTAACTACGAAAAACAATGAAAAAACTTATTTTTTAAACACGTATTGGATTAATAATAATGGAAATGTAAGAAGTATGGTACATCCGTTTATTAGTATTGCTCGTTTTGGCACTAAAAACACTTTCTCATATCCCCACGAGTCGGACAATACTATGTTATTTCCGATGCTTGTATTAGTTTTATTTACGTTGTTCATTGGGGCCGTAGGAATTCCGTTATTCAATCAGGAAGGAATGGATTTGGATATACTATCCAAATTCTTAAGTTCGTCTATAAACCTTTTACATAAAAATAGAAACCATTCTGTAGATTGGTATGAATTTATCACAAATGCAACTTTTTCCGTTAGTATAGCTTATTTCGGAATTCTTATATCGTCTTTTTTATATAAGCCTGTTTATTCATCTTTACAAAATTTAAATTTATTTAATTCATTTGTTAGAAGTGTTCCTAATAAAATTAAAGTTTTGGGGGGTAAAATAATAAATGTGATATATAATTGGTCATATAATCGTGGTTACATAGATTTTTTTTATGTAATATCCTTTACTAAAGGTATAAGAAGATTAGCTGAACTAACTCATTTTTTTGATAGACGAGTAATTGATGGAATTACGAATGG